TATACGCCCTCTGGTTCTGGTTGAATCGTAATAACTTACTGCAATTTTGACTCTATATGACCTAGTATATGTATAAAACTATGTCGAATCCTTCCTGAAACGTAACCTAGAATTGGCTCCTCATTATCTAAACAAACCCCAAACATACCATTGAGAAGTGATTCAGTAATTAAACCTTCATAAATCCTTTTTTGTTCGTTCATTCCAGATGAAACCCCTTTCAAAGTATCAATTAATGACGGGGGAGTGGTATTAGAAACCCACCTCTTCTCTTTTTTTTTACAAATAAGGAAGTTCTGTGTATAATTCGAATATCATAAAAATTACCATATATAACACAAAATTTCTCCGCCGATTCCCTGTAGTCGAGCTTCTCTGTCTGTCATTATACCCCGAGAAGTAGAAAGAATTACAATGCCCATTCCGCCTAAAATTCTAGGAATTTGTTGATAGTTAGAATAGATTCGGAGACCAGGTCGACTGATCCGTTTTAAATTTAAATTTAAAATCGTTTTATATGGTCCTTTCCTATTTCTTCTATGTCGTAGGGTTAAAACCCAAAACTCCTTGGTGCTTTCCCGATGTTTCCTTACGTTTTCAATAAAACCTTCTCGTAAAAGTATTTTAACAATGTTTTCGGTGATGTTAGTAGATGGTATTCGAACCATTCCTTTTCTATTCATGTCAGCATTGCGAATAGAGGTTATTATGTTAGCAATAGTGTCTTTACCCATGATATAAACGAAAATTATTGGTTACTTTTAATTTTGATCTAATCAACATGCTTTTTTTATTAAATAGTTATGAATTTCAAAAGGTATATACGTGATACACAATCTACTAATTAATTTCATTCAAATACTATAACTATCTCACGGTCTCATCTTATAAGACTTCAGGTGCTAATGAAATAATTTTAGTGAAATTTAACTGTCTCAATTCTCGGGCAATCGCACCAAAAATTCGAGTTCCTTTTGGATTTCCTTCTTGATCAATAACAACCGCAGCATTGTCATCATATCGTATTATCATACCGTTTTCTCGTTTGAGTTCTTTACAAGTACGTACAATTACAGCTCTGATCACTTCTGATCTTTCTAGAGGTGTATTTGGGACGGCTTTCTTGATTACAGCAACAATAACGTCACCAATATGAGCATATCGTCGATTACTAGCCCCTATGATTCGAATACACATCAATTCTCGGGCTCCGCTGTTATCTGCTACATTCAAAAGGGTTTGAGGTTGAATCATATTATTTTGGAATCTTTTCTTTCAATGCAAAGGGCGAAGTAAAAAAAAAGAAATATTGTTTGTCCAAAAAAAAAAGAAATCTGCAATTGCAATTGTTTTTTTTCATCTCAAACAAAGACCGCTTTCCTTTGATTCTACATTTCTATCCCGAAGTAATGAATTGGGTTCGTATAGGCATTTTGGATGCCGCTATTGCAATAGCTTTTCTGGCTATATTTTCGGCTACTCCACTCATTTCATAAAGTATTCTACCTGGTTTAACAACAGCTACCCAATATTCGGGGGATCCTTTCCCTGAACCCATACGTGTTTCTGTGGGTCTTAGTGTAACGGGTTTATCTGGAAATATACGTACCCATATTTTTCCGCCGCGTCGTGCATTTCGTGTCATTGCCCTTCGTCCCGCTTCGATTTGTCTAGATGTGATCCAAGCGGGTTCAAGTGCCTGAATAGCGTATCTACCGAAACAAATACGATTGCCTCGATAAGATATTCCTTTCATTCTTCCTCTATGGTGTTTACGAAATCTGGTTCTTTTGGGGTTATAGTTGATGGTTATTTCTCAATTCCATCTCTACTACAGAACTGGACATGAGAGTTTCTTCTCATCCAGCTCCTCGCGAATGAAACGATTCAAAAAAATATACATGTATTTACTGAATAATAGATTGAATCATGGGATTCTTTGAGATTTCATTTAATCAATCTATTAGAAATTAGTATATCTTCTTTTGATAGAAAACTAAACTCTTTAGAGATTCTAGAATAATAGAATCATTTTTTTTTTTTTATTATCGTTTTCCAAAAAATTATAGATAATATAATCTCGTTTTGTTATTTTTTCTTTTATTATTTTATTATAAGGTTATAACAAATCTTTATTTTGTTTTGCCTTTTCTTTTTTTATCTATTATTATATTTGATCGACCCCAATTTAGAAATCTAATAAAATGGAAACGTTCGCGGGCGAATATTTACTCTTTTTATATGTGTTTCGGTTCTCGGGTTAGTTAGCCCATGAACCGACCTCTCATAATAAACGTATTGGTCTTGGGTTCCTTCCGCCATCCTACCCAATGAATTATTAGGATTCGTTTTCAATAGAATATTATGTATTCACGGGTTCCCTCGTTCCCATCGCCTCTCGATTAATGGTTAGGTCTTAATTCTACAATGGAGCCCTTAATCAAATTTGTTCTTGAGTCAATCTTCTCAGTCTTTATTGTCTCGGGGCTCTTGGCTTTTT